TAATACTAAATAAAAAGAACTCTATTTCATAATTATGAAACAGAATATCCTGTTTTATTATTTACTCTTTCTTTTTATTTTCTTTCGATTTTTTCAATTTTAAAATTTAAAGTAGATCTATTTCGATAATCTATATTTTTACATAATGTATATTATAGTAATAAACTTCAAACAAAATAGGAATTCCCAAAATGGAGAAAATCGTTGCAGTCATTATAGGAAAGTCTAGGCACTTAGGGCATATCCTATTTGAAGGAGGATGGAATTCAAATCAGATAAGGAATCTTTCCTTCTATTGATTTGAAGGAAATTCTTTTTTCTTTTCCTGTCTCTATGATTTTCGATAAATGAGCCATGCTAATGCTTTTATCTCTATTCTATGGCGCAAGCGAGCCTCGAGTCTATAAACAAGTACTAATAAGGAAAAGAAAACTATACTAAAGGAAACATAGGATATCCATCCTAAAATCTAAAAAAAAAAGACATATATAAAAGACATATATATTAGTAGGGCTATACGGATTCGAACCGTAGACCTTCTCGGTAAAACTGATCAAACGGATTATTATCGAAATGATTTGAACTGTTTCAAAGACCCAACATGCATTTTTGTGCATTGGGCTCTTTCATCAACTGATGTAAAGATCAGTTAATCCGCCATAGTTTTTCTTTACGGAAAGATAATAAGATGGCTCCCTGTGCTCTGATTGATTATTTGTATTATGATCTATCTAGGAGCAATACCAAAGTTTTTCAAAGGAGGATTACTTTGACTTAGGTCTGCCTCCGGCCTAAATTAAATCAAACTAAGTGAAATGGAGTCTCTATCGTTCCGCTCCAAGAGTTGACTATGAGACTTCATACACCTTAAAGTTCATAGAACGAAAAGAAGTTTTTTGGAGGCCCTTATCCTCTTATGCCTAGCATTGAGTGGGCTGGATATTTACCTTATCAACTAGCAAATCAATAGGGGTTCTAGTTGATTAGGCACCAGAATTGGCACCTGAATCGGACTGAACCGACTGTTTGTCAGGCTACTGTTCTCCTATTCTCTCGAATCCATGAAGTAAGACATTGATTTTGCAATAAGGTCAATTATGTTCATTGCATAATAAGTTCCCTTGAAAAGCATTGGCGCACGTGTAAGCGAGTTGCTCTACCGAACTGAGCTATAGCCCTTGTCAGAGATATCTTAACATATAGATAATTTCTTGTCAAGATGAATATTCTCTAATGCCGTAGGATATCCCTTTTATCTATTTACTATATACCATACCAATAACGGAATACCAATAATGGAGCGGTATTGCTTATAAAAAGCATTCGATCTATAATCGAGCGAAGTAATGTGACTTCTTTTGTGATGATAAATTGCCTACTTAACTCAGTGGTTAGAGTACTGCTTTCATACGGCGGGAGTCATTGGTTCAAATCCAATAGTAGGTAGGTAGGTAGAAAAATTACTAGATAGCATTGGACTTACTTCGCTATCTAATAACTTTTTCTACCCTTCTTTTCTTTTTTTTTGTATCAACGAAACTTTTGGATTGTCTTCAATTGGATGGGGGAATCCAATTGATAGCCTCGACTCGTATTCTAGCCCGTTTGAGAGCTAGCTTTGCTTCAACTAATTCTTTCGTACCCTCAGCTCTACTCAAGTTAGCTTCGGCTATTTCAAGTGCCTGTTGAGCTTCTTCTGGATCAATGTCACTACCCAGTTCTGCATCATTTCCTAAAATGATGATCTCATTATTAACTATTCTCGCAAAACCACTCCACAGAACCGCCGTTAACCATTGGTCGTTGAGGAGGCGTATTCTCAAAGGACCCATATCTACAGCTGTGTTAATGGGGGCGTGGTTTGGTAATACACCAATTTGGCCACTATTAGTAGATAAAATGATTTCTTTCACTTCACAATCCCAAATAATTCGTTTAGGAGTTAGTACATAAAGATTTAATTTCATTTCTTCAATTTGTTCTCCTCTTCTAAGTTTATAGCTTTTGTGCTAGCTTCATCGATGTTCCCCACCAAATAAAAAGCCTGTTCGGGTAGGCCATCTAATTCTCCGGAAAGGATTAGTTGAAACCCCCTAATTGTTTCTGCAAGACTAACATACTTTCCTGGAGAACCGGTAAAAACTTCTGCCACAAAGAACGGTTGTGATAAGAACCGCTCAATTTTTCGTGCTCTTGCTACAGTTAAACGATCCTCCTCCGATAATTCATCTAACCCAAGAATTGCAATAATGTCCTGAAGTTCCTTGTAACGCTGTAAAGTTTCCTTAACTCTTTGCGCAGTTTCATAATGGTCCTTGCCAACGATCCGAGGCTGTAACATAGTTGAGGTTGAATCTAAAGGATCGACTGCGGGATAAATACCCTTGGAAGCTAATCCTCTGGAAAGGACGGTAGTAGCGTCCAAATGTGCAAATGTTGTGGCAGGAGCAGGGTCGGTCAAATCGTCCGCAGGTACATAAACTGCTTGTATCGAAGTTATCGATCCCTTGTTGGTAGAAGTAATTCTTTCTTGCAAAGAACCCATTTCTGTACTAAGGGTAGGTTGATAACCCACTGCGGAGGGCATTCTCCCTAATAAGGCGGATACCTCCGATCCTGCTTGAACAAAACGAAAGATATTATCGATGAATAAAAGCACGTCTTGCTTATTAACATCTCGGAAATATTCTGCCATAGTTAGGGCAGTTAAACCAACTCTCATACGAGCTCCCGGCGGTTCATTCATTTGGCCATAGACTAGAGCTACTTTTGATTCCTCAATATTTTTTTCATTAATTACTCCAGATTCCTTCATTTCCATATAAAGATCATTTCCTTCACGAGTTCGTTCCCCTACTCCCCCAAATACGGATACGCCTCCATGAGCTTTAGCAATGTTATTGATTAATTCCATGATGAGTACTGTTTTACCTACTCCTGCCCCCCCAAATAGTCCGATTTTTCCTCCACGCCGATAAGGAGCTAAAAGATCAACCACCTTAATACCTGTTTCAAAGATAGATAATTTCGTATCTAACTCAATAAAGGCAGGCGCGGATCTATGAATAGGGAATGTTGCACTAGTATCTACAGGGCCCAAATTGTCAATAGGCTCCCCAAGAACGTTAAAAATTCGTCCGAGAGTAGCTCCACCGACCGGAACACTAAGAGGAGCTCCTGTGTCAATCACTTCCATTCCTCTCATCAACCCGTCTGTAGCACTCATAGCTACAGCTCTAACTCGATTATTTCCTAATAATTGTTGTACCTCACAAGTCACATTAATTTGCTTATCAGCAGTGTCTCGGCTCTTAACTATCAAAGCGTTATAAATATAAGGCAACTTGCCTGGGGGAAAAGTGATATCTAGCACGGGTCCAATAATTTGATCAATACGCCCTGCACTTTTTTCTTCAATTGTGGAAACCCCGGGACGTGAAGTAGTAGGATTGGTTCTCATAATTATCACATAATTATCAAAAAAAGGAATTTGTCGAAATTTTTCGTTTTTTTCTTGTTGAATAATGCCAAATCAAAAAAATATCCCAAAATCCAAAAGTTAAAAGGAAATAAATTAGTTAATTCAATAAAAAAGAAAAGGGGGCTAGCACTTGATTTCGTTGCCTAAGCGAATCCCATTCACTCATTTACTCATGGAATGAGTCCGTTGGAAAGTTCAATCAATCTTTTTTTTTTTTCATAGACATTTTTCCTTTTGTCAAGGATCTTTGCCTACTCTACTTTCCTGTCTAGGACTTCGATATACAAAATATATACTACTGTGAAGCATAGATTGCTGTCAACAGATAATTTTCTTAGTATTTAGGTATTTAGATTCAAAATAAGAAAGGGGCCTATTAAGATAAGAACTTATAAAATTTAAAATTGTAAAATAAGGATTAAGGGATTGGTTTGGGTTGCGCTATATCTATCAAAGAGTATACAATAATGATGGATTTGGTGAATCAAATCTATGGTTTAATAATGAACCATGTTAACTTACCATAACAACAACTCAATTCCTATCGAATTCCTATAGGATAGAACGTACACAGGGTGTACCCATTATATATGAATGAAACATATTCATTAACTTAAGCATACTCCCTTTTTTATTTAATGAGTTGATATTAATTGAATATCTTTTTTTTTTAAGATTTTTGCAAAGGTTTAATTTACGCTTAATCTATATCGAGTAGACCCTGTCGTTGTGAGAATTCTTAATTCATGAGTTGTAGGGAGGGACTTATGTCACCACAAACAGAAACTAAAGCAGGTGTTGGATTTCAAGCTGGTGTTAAAGATTATAAATTGACTTACTACACCCCGGAATACGAAACCAAGGATACTGATATCTTGGCAGCATTCCGAGTAACTCCTCAGCCCGGGGTTCCGCCTGAAGAAGCAGGGGCTGCAGTGGCTGCTGAATCTTCTACTGGTACATGGACAACTGTTTGGACTGATGGACTTACCAGTCTTGATCGTTACAAAGGACGATGCTATCACATCGAACCCGTTCCTGGGGAAGAGGATCAATATATCTGTTATGTAGCTTATCCATTAGATCTATTTGAAGAGGGTTCTGTTACTAACATGTTTACTTCCATTGTGGGTAACGTATTTGGTTTCAAAGCCCTACGTGCTCTACGTTTGGAGGATCTACGAATTCCTCCTGCTTACGCAAAAACTTTCCACGGTCCGCCTCATGGTATCCAAGTTGAAAGGGATAAGTTGAACAAGTATGGTCGTCCTTTATTGGGATGCACTATTAAACCAAAATTGGGATTATCCGCAAAAAATTATGGTAGAGCATGTTATGAGTGTCTACGCGGTGGACTTGATTTTACCAAAGATGATGAAAACGTAAACTCACAACCATTTATGCGCTGGAGAGACCGTTTTGTCTTTGTTGCCGAAGCAATTTATAAAGCACAAGCAGAAACCGGCGAAATCAAGGGGCATTACTTGAATGCGACTGCAGGTACATGCGAAGAAATGATTAAGAGAGCTGTATTTGCGAGGGAATTAGGGGTTCCAATTATAATGCATGACTACTTAACTGGAGGATTCACCGCAAATACTAGTTTGTCTAATTATTGCCGCGACAACGGCCTACTTCTTCACATTCACCGAGCAATGCATGCAGTTATTGATAGACAGAAAAATCATGGTATGCATTTCCGTGTATTAGCTAAAGCATTGCGTATGTCTGGGGGAGATCATATCCACTCCGGTACAGTAGTAGGTAAGTTAGAAGGGGAACGCGAAATGACTTTAGGTTTTGTTGATTTATTGCGCGATGATTATATTGAAAAAGATCGTTCTCGCGGTATCTTTTTCACCCAGGACTGGGTATCCATGCCAGGTGTTATACCGGTGGCTTCAGGGGGTATTCATGTTTGGCATATGCCAGCTCTGACCGAAATCTTTGGAGACGATTCCGTATTACAATTTGGTGGAGGAACTTTAGGACATCCTTGGGGGAATGCACCAGGTGCAGCAGCTAATCGGGTGGCTTTAGAAGCCTGTGTACAAGCTCGTAACGAAGGGCGCGATCTTGCTCGTGAAGGTAATGAAATTATCCGAGCAGCTTGCAAATGGAGTCCTGAACTAGCTGCAGCTTGTGAAGTATGGAAAGCGATCACATTCGACTTCAAGCCGGTAGATACCATCGATTAAGTAGATAAAACTAGATATAAAGATAAAGAAGATCTAAATAAAACAAGCGAAATAGAAAGAGAAAAAATCAGTTACGAAATGCAGTAATTCTTCTTTAATCAATCTTCTAATTGATTGCAATTAAATTCGGCTCGATCTTTTTTACAAAAAGATCGAGCCGAATTTAAATATATCTTGATACGATCATGAGACTTGACAAATCGAGATTCTTCTATTCTATATATCTAGAATATAGAAAGGTATAATACAATAAACAAATACAAATCAAAATATAGTATTATCATACGATAATGGAATCAAATACGCAGTATTTACAGAAAAGAGTCTTCGTTTATTGGGAAAGAATCAATATACTTTTAATGTTGAATCGGGATTCACTAAGACAGAAATAAAGCACTGGGTCGAGCTCTTCTTTGGTGTTAAGGTAGTAGCTGTGAATAGCCATCGACTACCCGGAAAGGGTAGAAGAATGGGACCTATTCTGGGACATACAATGCATTACAGACGTATGATCATTACCCTTCAACTGGATATTCTATTCCACTTCTACTTTTAAAATTCAAGGGTATTCTGAAAGAGGTATTTCTTTCATTTTATCGCTTTCTTTTGAATCCAATTTCAAGTTGGATTAGAAAGATAGAAAGGCCATGAGAATGGAAAAAGAAAAATGAAATTATCCATTCCATTCATTTTTATATATATATAGAATACTTATAGATATAGAATACTAAAGAATACTAAATAAAGTATTCTATAAAAAATCTTTATTTTGTAAACTCCAAAATACAATAGTCAATATTCCTTATAATAGATATACTTAATTATATCATAAGAATCTTAAGATATATTTTGAATAGATAGAAATAGTAAATTGGAATTGAGACACCTATTCTATGACAGATTTAAACTTACCCTCTATTTTCGTGCCTTTAGTAGGCTTAGTATTTCCGGCAATTGCAATGGCTTCTTTATTTCTTTATGTGCAGAAAAATAAGATTGTCTAGAACCGATGGGTCCTAATTTGTTCAATGTATTTCCAGGATCATAATACAGATATTTTTTAGTGTAAGTAATATATTAATATGATAGGGTATGTAGCTCTTTCTACACACAAATGAAAAACATGGATGCAGATATAGGCTACGAGCATAAATGCATACATATGCGTAGCCGAGTATAGCGAGTTTTTTTAAGAGGATCCAGGAATTTTTTTTTTTTGAATAGAAAGTCCATGTATCTAACCAATTATTTCACAGGAGTCCTAGCTATTATTTCACAGGAGTCCTGGCTGCTGAAGGTGATTTCAGAATCAAAACAAAAAAAGTAAAGTCAAAATCATTTAGCTTATTCTCTCAATTTCAATTAACCACTGCTGGATTTAGTATATCTAATATGAATTGGCGATCAGAACACATATGGATAGAACTTCTAAAGGGTTCTCGAAAAAGAGGTAATTTTTTCTGGGCCTGTATTCTTTTTCTAGGTTCATTAGGATTCTTAGCGGTTGGGGCTTCCAGTTATCTTGGTAAGAATATGATATCCCTACTTCCATCTCAACAAATTCTTTTTTTTCCACAAGGGGTCGTGATGTCTTTCTACGGAATCGCGGGCCTATTCATTAGCTCCTATTTGTGGTGCACTATTTTGTGGAATGTAGGCAGTGGTTATGACCGATTTGATAGAAAAGAGGGAATAGTGTGCATTTTTCGTTGGGGATTCCCTGGAATAAAACGTCGCATCTTCCTTCGATTCCTTGTGCGGGATATCCAATCAATTAGAATTCAGATTAAAGAGGGTCTTTATCCTCGTCGTATCCTTTATATGGAAATACGTGGCCAGGGGGTCATTCCCTTGACTCGTACTGATGAGAAGTTTTTTACTCCACGAGAAATTGAACAAAAAGCTGCCGAGTTGGCCTATTTCTTGCGCGTACCAATTGAAGTATTTTGAGTACCAATTGCAATTTTTAAAAATTGTAAGGGTATTTTCGAGTATTTATCTAAAGGAAGGAACAACCAAAGATAAGAGAAAATTGTTTCGAATTTGTTTTGTCCAAGTGAGATTTTGTTTTGTCCAAGTGAGATATATGGCATAATATTCTTCCCTTTTCATATGAAGGGAAGGGGCTTTTTTTTTTTTATTCTATTTCTCTATTCCACTTCATTTAGATCTAAGAAAGAACCCAATATAATGAAATTCTACTAGTATACAAAAAGAGAAATAGATATAAACACAAGGTCTCAAACCTTGTTATAGAATGCTTCAAAGATCAAAGAAAAGAAATATCATATCATATAGAGTCAGCGAATGAAGCGGATTCATTAACAACTCAATTTACAGATCAAAAATGAAAAAAAAGAAAGCATTGCCTTCTTTCCTATATCTTGTATTTATCGTACTTTTGCCCTGGGTAGTCTCTTTCTCTTTTAACAAATGTCTTGAACTTGGGATTAAGAATTGGTGGAATACCAGGCAACCTGAAACTCTCTTAACGGATATTCAAGAGAAAAGGATTCTAGAAGGATTCATAGAATTAGAAGAGCTTTTTCTCTTGGACGAAATGATAAAAGAGAAACCGAAGACACATGTACAAAAACCTCCTATAGGAATAGGAATACACAAGGAAATAATACAATTGGCCAAAATAGATAATGAGGACCATCTCCATATCATTTTGCATTTCTCAACAAATATAATCTGTTTGGCTATTCTAAGTGGTTCTTTTTTTCTGGGTAAAGAGGAACTTGTCATTTTGAATTCTTGGGCTCAGGAATTCTTCTATAACTTAAATGACTCAATAAAAGCTTTTTTTATTCTTTTAGTTACGGATTTTTTTGTTGGATTTCACTCTACCCGCGGTTGGGAACTACTAATTCGTTGGGTCTACAACGATCTTGGATGGGCTCCTAACGAGTTAATTTTCACTATTTTTGTTTGTAGTTTTCCTGTGATTCTAGACACGTGTTTGAAATTTTGGGTCTTTTTTTGTTTAAACCGTCTATCTCCTTCGCTTGTAGTCATTTATCATTCAATTAGTGAAGCATAATTGGATTTCTTAATATTAATTAAATTAGCATTTTTCTTCCTTTAGAAAGAAAGCCCTTTTCCTTTTTAGCAAAATTCTTTCTATTTCTACCTGCTCAAGGTATTCATCATTCCAGTACAACTGTTGCAGTAGAATGACAACAGACTCGTGTATAGGGAACTAGATTAACTTAGCTACCTATCTAATTTATTGTAGAAACTCCGGGATCCGCGATTGGACATGGAAAATAGAAATACTTTTTCTTGGGTAAAGGAACAGATGATTCGATCGATTTCTGTATCGATCATGATATATGTAATAACTCGGACGTCTATTTCAAATGCATATCCCATTTTTGCGCAGCAGGGTTATGAAAACCCGCGGGAAGCAACTGGACGAATTGTATGTGCCAACTGCCATTTAGCTAATAAGCCCGTGGATATTGAAGTTCCCCAAGCTGTCCTCCCCGATACTGTATTTGAAGCAGTTCTTCGAATCCCTTATGATATGCAGCTGAAACAAGTTCTTGCTAATGGAAAAAAGGGAGGGTTGAATGTGGGTGCTGTTCTTATTTTGCCTGAGGGATTCGAATTAGCGCCGCCCGACCGTATTTCTCCTGAGTTGAAAGAAAAGATAGGAAATCTCTCTTTTCAGAGTTATCGTCCCAATAAAAAAAATATTCTTGTGATAGGCCCTGTTCCCGGTAAGAAATATAGTGAAATTGTCTTTCCCATTCTTTCCCCCGATCCCGCTACAAAAAAAGACGTTCATTTCTTAAAATATCCCATATATGTAGGGGGAAACCGAGGAAGGGGACAGATTTATCCTGATGGTAGCAAGAGTAACAATACAGTTTATAATGCTACGTCATCGGGTATAGTCAAAAAAATACTACGTAAAGAAAAGGGGGGATATGAAATATCCATAGTTGATGTGTCGGATGGGCGCCAAGTAATTGATATTATACCTCCCGGGCCAGAACTTCTTGTTTCTGAGGGGGAATCAATCAAGCTTGATCAACCGTTAACAAGCAATCCTAATGTGGGAGGCTTTGGGCAGGGGGATGCAGAAATAGTGCTTCAGGATCCATTGCGCGTCCAAGGCCTTTTGTTCTTTTTCGCATCTGTTATTTTAGCACAAGTCTTTTTGGTTCTCAAAAAGAAACAGTTTGAAAAGGTTCAATTGTACGAAATGAATTTTTAGATCCCGGGATTTCTTACCATTAAGTTAAGTTGGTAAAAAGTCTGGATTTCTGGAATTCCGTATTTCTATCTCATGCAAAAGAACAGAATCCAA